CTTATAAAGCAAAAGATAATAGAAATGACTAGTCTTAGAATATAGTTGAACCAAAACACCTATTTTTTCGAGTGATCATGTGATAACTTTTTGTTCTCATTCATTCAAGATATTATATGAGTGAACCTATTACGGAATCTAATTAGTTAAAATGAAAGTAAAAGTTTTATAAGATTACTGTTCGCTCTAAAATATAAAATAGATTCGATACAATAAAAAAAAAGAAATGATCAAAATAGGAATCATTTTCAAATTGGATTCCATAATGATTCGAAAAGAGTTTCATTTGAAAACGAAATTACACGACCCAGTTCTTATTATTCGTTTATAAGTTGAGTTGAAAAATGACCCAAGAATGAATTCGCTGATTGCAAACGCGGTATGGGTAGATGTTACAGATGATGAATCCATTTCTTTTTATACAGTTGTGACTTTATCCTTGTTAGTGCTGTCTATAATGATAGATGAATCAAAAACTTTCAATTGGACTTATTCTTTCAATTGGTATTTTTGTTTATCTCCTATTTTGCAAAAAAGGAAACTCAGGTAAGTGCTTTTTTATAAACATATGTATAAAAAGAACATATTTCATTTAGCTCCTTCATGCCTACCATAACTAGTTATTTCGGTTTTCTACTAACGGCTTTAACTATAACCTCAGCTCTATTTATTGGTCTGAGCAAGATACGACTTATTTGAAATTAATTGCACAATTCATAAAAGGAAATCTTTCTGCGAACTTCTGTGTATTTATAGTTACTTACTGTGTCAATTGCCAATTCTTGGTCATTGAGATTCATGGTAATTCGGATTAATATTTAGGTATAGATATTACCTCTTTTTTTCTCCTTTCAAACAAATTGAAATGATTGAAGTTTTTCTATTTGGAATCGTGTTAGGTCTAATTCCTATTACTTTGGCTGGATTATTTGTAACTGCATATTTACAATACAGGCGCGGCGATCAGTTGGACCTTTGATTAATTAACATCTCTTTTTTTGATTGACCTCCTCCTTTCTTTAATATCCAGGGGGTCAAATTCAGATTTCTGTTCAAGTTAGTGTTTCAGCCGAATTCGATTGAAGAAGATCCGAATCACGCTCTGTAGGATTTGAACCTACGACATCGGGTTTTGGAGACCCACGTTCTACCGAACTGAACTAAGAGCGCTTTCTTATCATAAAAGATAAGACTGTAAAGAAAAGGATTGGCCCCAATACATCTTGTATGCATATACTATATAGTATAATAAGAATGAAAGATTCTATATGATATGTCCAATGTGAATTGATCTAAAAAAATCCCTCGTTACTGCTCCTTTGAGCAGTAATAGGTAGGGATGACAGGATTTGAACCCGTGACATTTTGTACCCAAAACAAACGCGCTACCAAGCTGCGCTACATCCCTTCCATTGCTCTACAGTGTCATTGTAGAGAATTCCTGTCTTGTTTTCCACATCGTTATCCCCTCTATGAAAATCTAGAATTTTTATGTCCATTTCGTCTTTTTGGTCTCATTTAACATATAATAATAGTAAAATACTTCTATCTATATGAAATATGGAACGGAACCCCTAGTAAAAATAAATGAGTCTTTTGGGGGAATATTGGGGAAGAAAAGGACGTTTTTTTCTGTATTTAACAAAAAGTCAATCTTATTTACTGGATGATTGTACATTTCAATATGTATTATCTTATGTATTACAATAAAATGAAGGAGGTTTTTCAATGCGAGATCTAAAAACATATCTTTCCGTGGCACCGGTACTAAGTACTCTATGGTTCGGTTCTTTGGCAGGTTTATTGATAGAGATTAATCGTTTTTTCCCGGATGCGTTGACGTTCCCCTTTTTTTCATTCTAGTTATTGACGTGGGAAGGAATAAAGAAGATTAGAGATACAATTAAATACCAGCCCTCCTCTTTTCTCTTTTTTCCCTTTTTAGAATAAGGGAGGAAAGAGAAAGACTAAAAGTGCATTCAACAGCTGCGAGACTCGGGTTCAGGTTGGAATTAAATTAATATGAAATTTCTATGTATTAAATTTCTATGGAAGTCGAATACAAACCGTGGTTCTAGGGAAAGAGTATTATACAAGATACTTATATGAAATACTGTACTGTGATTTGAAAAAATATAGTTTCGAAATCTTTCTATCTTATTTCCTATATTGATTGTAGTGAAATCTTGCATAAGAGGATAGCAAGTTACAAATTTTATTTTTTTTTTTCCTTCCTTTCTTCTTCTTCGTTTCGGATTGAAAGAGGAAGAGTTGAGTAAATGAAAAATCCAAAGGAGGTTCATGGCCAAGGGTAAAGATGTGCGAATAACGGTTATTTTGGAATGTACCGCTTGTGTTCGAACCGGTGTTAATGTTAATAAGGCATCAACGGGCATTTCCAGATATATTACTCAAAAGAACCGGCACAATACGCCTAATCGATTGGAGTTGACAAAATTCTGTCCATATTGTTACAAACATACGATTCACGGGGAGATAAAGAAATAGATCGAACCGAGCACCCGCGCCCTTACAAGGAAAGGGAAAAAATGACATGTTATATATATAACATATTTAACATAGTTAAAGATAAACAAACCAAATCCTATTTATTTATTCTAATTAGAGATACGGCTGAAATAGGATTTTAGGGATAAGAAATAAACTAACCAAACCATGGATAAATCCAAGCGAACTTTTCTTAAATCCAAGCGATCTTTTCGTAGGCGTTTGCCCCCGATCCAATCGGGGGATCGAATTGATTATAAAAACATGAGTTTAATTAGTCGATTTATTAGTGAACAGGGAAAAATATTATCTAGACGAGTGAATAGATTGACCTTGAAACAACAACGATTAATTACTATTGCTATAAAACAAGCTCGTATTTTATCTTTGTTACCTTTTCTTAATAATGAGAAACAATTTGAAAGAACCGAGTCGACCACTAGAACTCCTAGTCTTAGAGCCAGAAAAAGATAGGTTTACTCTTTCTTCACTTGAATTCAAATTCCCATCCGAACTCAAACGCGGATTGATATTTTGTTGGAAAAATACAAGAATCCGGATTTAATTCTTGTGTCGTAAGAAAAAAAATAATCTGGGAAGAATAAATTTTTTTATTGAACGTGTTGATTCATATTTATTTTGACTACTTTCTCATATTTATTTTGACTACTTTCTCATATTTTATCATATTCTATTCATTTTTATTCGACCTTCCCGGAGTTCATTCTCCGGGCAACTCGGTTTAACCGTTGGATTCCTTCCAACCTACTTCTTTTATGATCTCATTGGAAATCATATAAAGACAATTCCTATTTGATATAGCTATTTGTGCAAGTATTTTACGATTAAGAAGCAACTGTCTCTTGTACAGATCGTTTATTAATCTACTATAACTATAGCATACTCCCCTTTCACGAATTGCTGCATTTATTCGAGTAATCCACAAACGACGAAAATTTCTTTTTTGCCTATCCCTATCCCGATGAGCCGAAACCAAAGCTCTTATTTTTTGTTGAGTAATAGTTCGAGTAAGTCTTGAATGAGCCCCCCGAAAGCTTGATGCAAATAAACGAATTTTTGTTCTACGTCTCCGAGCGATATATCCCCGTCTAATTCTGGTCATTGAATAAATGAAACTTTAACGAATAACTAATAGATTTCTTTTCTTTCAGTTATTCTTTTGCCCCTTTCCTAGTATGTTAATAACAAAACGGATTTTTCCAATGTATAAACTAAAAATTCCAATGGCTTTGGCTACTATAACCTTCCCAACCACGATTTTTTATTTTTTCTAGGCATTTCACCTCGAAATACGAAATTTTACTATACTAGAAAAAAAAATAGCAATGATAAACAAATAGTGGATTCCATCGTTTCTATGGTTACTTCTTAAACGGTGAGGTCTTCTCTATACACCGGAGCCTTTACTTCATTTAATCAATGTTATTGCTAACTTGTATAGTTCACATTCTTCGGCTCTACCCATGAATTATCCAGTAATAGGTCTTTCACAACGAGCTCTACCTATACAGTAACGGTATTTAATTATGAAGGTTGGCTGGGTAGCTGACCCTGTTAGTCCGTTCTTTGAAGAGGGTCTATGTTAACTAAGATTTCCTCCGCTTAATGGATAACCATTTGCTACCAATGGAGAATTGCTTCTCATCTTGAATTGAGGTGAGTGGATTTACACCAATAGAAACCATAAATTTCATACACAATAAAAGGGATATGATCCATTTTCTTATTTTTAGATAGGAAATGTAGTTCGTTTTTCCGTTCTATCCTATTTGATCATTGATATTCGAACATTGTTCTCTTTCCTTTGTTCTAGTTGATGATCTGAACGAGTCGCACATACACCCTAGTACATGTTCCTCGACGCTGAGGGCATCCCCGAAGCGCGGGGGATTTTGTGACATTTCTAATTGGCTGTCTTGTATTTCTAATAAGTTGTTTAATAGTTGGCATGTTGAATCATATACATAATGGGCTGGTTTAGATCGATCCTAACCGGATGATTATGAATTACTTTTATTCAATAGAATAGTAAATAAAAGTCATAGAATATTAATAAATAAAAGTCATAGAATATTAATATCAAACTCGGCAGGGTTAATTTCAAATCACGAATTGACGCGAAATCCAGGCTATTGTCATTCAACCGCTACAAGATCAACAATTCCATAAGCTTGGGCCTCTGTTGCTGACATAAAAACATCTCTTTCCATGTCTTCGGATACAACCCATAAGGGTTTGCCCGTTCTTTGTACATAAACCCTTGTCAGGGTTTCACGTAGTTTCAGCAGTTCTCCCACTTCCAGGATGAATTCTCCCGTTGCTACTTCAGAAAAAGAACCAGCAGGTTGATGGATCATTACCCTGATGATATAAGATAATAAAAGGTTTCTCTATTTCGCATGATGAGGGGAAGATAAAAGAAGGATAAAAGAATAACAAGAAAAAAAAGATAGAATCGAACAACCGTACGG